CATTAAACGACTTATTAGTAGATTAATAGATCACTTTGGAATGGCATATACATCGCATATCCTGGATCAAGTAAAGACTCTGGGGTTCCGGCAAGCCACTGCGACATCCATTTCATTAGGAATTGATGATCTTTTAACAATACCTTCTAAGGGGTGGCTAGTCCAAGATGCTGAACAACAAAGTTTGATTTTTGAAAAACAGCAGTATTATGGAAATGTACACGCGGTAGAAAAATTACGACAATCCATTGAGATATGGTATGCTACAAGTGAATATTTACGGCAAGAAATGAATCCTAATTTTCGGATGACTGATCCTTTTAATCCAGTCCATATGATGTCCTTTTCGGGAGCTAGGGGAAATGCATCTCAAGTACACCAATTAGTAGGTATGAGAGGATTAATGTCGGATCCACAAGGACAAATGATTGATTTACCTATTCAAAGCAATTTACGTGAAGGGCTTTCTTTAACAGAATATATCATTTCGTGTTACGGAGCCCGGAAAGGAGTTGTAGATACTGCTGTACGAACATCGGATGCGGGATATCTTACACGCAGACTTGTTGAAGTAGTTCAACATATTATTGTACGTAGAACAGACTGTGGCACGATCCAAGGAATTTCGGTAAGTCCTCGAAATGAGATGATGTCAGAAATAATTTTTAGCCAAATGTTGATTGGCCGTGTATTAGCAGACGATATATATATAGGCTCACGCTGTCTTGCCATTCGAAATCAAGATATTGGTATTGGACTTGTTAATCGAGTTATAACTTTTCAAACACAACCCATTTCGATCCGAACGCCCTTTACCTGTAAAAGTACGTCTTGGATCTGCCGATTATGTTATGGCCGGAGCCTCACTCATGGCGACCTAGTCGAATTGGGAGAAGCTGTAGGTATTATTGCGGGTCAATCTATTGGGGAACCCGGCACTCAACTAACATTAAGAACTTTTCATACCGGTGGAGTATTTACAGGGGGTACTGCAAAACATGTCCGATCCCCCTTTAATGGAAAAATCAAATTCAATGAGGACTTGGTTCATCCCATACGTACACGTCATGGGCACCCCGCTTTTCTATCTTATATAGACTTGTATGTAATTATTGAGAGTGAGGTTCTTATATATAACGTGATTATTCCACCAAAAAGTTTGATTTTAGTTCAAAACGATCAATATGTAGAATCAGAACAAGTCATTGCTGAGATTCGCACAGGAGCATACACTTTGAATTTTAAGGAGAGGGTTAGAAAATATATTTATTCTAACTCAGAGGGAGAACTGCACTGGAGTACTGATGTACTCCATGCATCCCATTTTACGTATCGTACCATTATTACTTTACCAAAAACAAGTCATTTATGGATATTATTAGGAGGCTCATACAGATCCAGTGTAGTCCCTTTTTCAATCCATAAAGATCAAGATCAAATGAACGTTTATTTTCTTTCTACCAAAGTAAAATCCATTTCTAACTTTTTAGCAAATACAGTAAATAATGATCAAGGAAAAGCCAAATTCCTTACTTCGAGTTTTTATGAGAAAAACGAAAGCAGTAGTCTTGATTATTCAGAATTTAATCGAATTGTCTATAGGGTTCATTGTAATCTCCTATTTCATTCTAGTCTACACAAAAATGATGATTTATTTTTATTAGCAAAAAGGCGAAAAAATGGATTCATCATTCCATTCCAATGGTTTCAAGAACGAGAAAAAAACCAACAGCCTCATTCTAGTATTTCGATTGAAATACCGATAAATGGTATTTTTCGGAGAAATAATCTTCTTGCTTATTTTGATGATCCTCAATACAGAAGAAAGAGTTCGGGAATTACTAAATATGGGGCTATAGGCTTGGATTCAATCCTCAAAAAAGAGGATTTAATTGAATATGGAGAAGTCAAAGAACTTAAGGCAAAATACCAAACGAAAGTATATCCACTTTTTTTCATTCCCGAAGAGGTGCATATTTTACCCGAACCGTCTTCCATAATGGTACGAAACAATAGTCTTATTGGAGTAGATACACAAATCGCTTTAAATACAAGAAATCGAGTAGGCGGCTTGGTCCGCATAGAGAAAAAAAAAAAAAAGATTGAACTTAAAATTGTTTCTGGAGAGATCCATTTTCCTGTAGAGATAGATAAGCTATTCCCACACAGTAGCGTCTTGATACCACCAGGAAGGGTAAAAAAAAAAGTGAAAGAATCAAAAAAAGGGAAAAATTGGCTCTATGTCCAATGGATAACACCTACCAAGAAAAAATATTTTGTTTTGGTTCGACCCGTAATCATATATGAAATAGCGAACGGTATAAATCTAGAAACACTTTTTCCCCAGGATTCGTTGCAGGAAAAGAAGAATCTAAAACTTATAGTTGAAAATTATGTTCTTTATGGAAATGGCAAACTAATTTGTGGCATTTCCGGAACCCCTATTCAATTAGTTCGGACTTCTTTGATCCTGACCTGGGACCAAGACAACACAAGTTCTTCGTTAGAAGAAGCTCGCGCTTCCTTTGTTGAAGTAAGTACAACAGGTCTGATTCGAGAGTTCTTAAAAATAAACTTAGTGAAATCACATATTTATTCTATAAGAAAACGAAACGATCCGTTAGAGCCTGGATTCATCTCGGATAATAGTTCAGATCGTACCAATCCGTTTTATTTGATTTCCTACACGGAAAAGAGTACCCAATCCTTTATACAAAATCAAGGAACTATTAATACGTTCTGGAATAGAAGTAAGGAATCTGAATCGTTGATAATTTTGTCATCAGATAATTGTTTTCAAATGAGTCCATTCAACGATAGAAAACATTACAATGGGAATGGGATAAAAGAATCAATTAAAAAAAATCCTGGAATTGCAATTAGAAATTCGTTAGGACCTTTAGGAAGAACCTGTCAAATTTCGAATTTTTATTACCTTTTAATAACTCATAATCAGAACTCGGTAACTAAATATTTACAACTTGACAATTTAAAACATACAGTACTTAAATTTTTTTTAATCGACGAAACCGGGATTTTTTATAATCCCAATTTATGTAGTAACATCTTTTTGAATCCAAAAAACTTGAATTGGTACTTTCTACATCATAATTATTGTGAAAAACAAACTAGACTAATTATCCTTGGACAGTTTTTTTTCGAAAATGTTTGTATAGTCAAAACTGGGCCACACCTAAAATCAGGTCAAGTTCTTTTTGTTCAAATTGACTCTATAGTAATAAGATCGGCGAAGGCTTATTTTACTACTCCAGGAGCTACTGTTCATGGCCATTATGGCGCAATACTTTTCGAAGGAGATACATTAGTTACATTTCTATATGAAAAGTCGAGATCTGGTGATATAACCCAGGGTCTTCCAAAAGTAGAACAGGTGTTAGAAGTGCGGTCGATTGATTCAATGTCAATGAACCTAGAAAAGAGAGTTGAGGGCTGGAACGAGCGTCTAACAAAAATTCTTGGAATTCCTTGGGGATTCTTAATTGGCGCTGAACTAACTATAGCGCAAAGTCGCGGCTCTTTGGTTAATAAAATCCAAAAGGTTTATCGATCCCAGGGTGTGCAGATCCATAATAGACATATAGAAATTATTGTACGTCAAATAACATCAAAGGTGTTGATTTCAGAAGAAGGAATGTCTAATCTTTTTTTACCCGGAGAACTTATTGGATTTTTGCGCGTGGAACAGACGGGGCGTGCTTTGGACGAAGGGATTTGTTACCGAGCTATATTATTGGGAATAACGAAAGCATCTTTAAATACTCAAAGTTTCATATCAGAAGCGAGTTTTCAAGAAACTGCTCGAGTTTTAGCAAAAGCCGCTTTACGTAGTCGTATTGATTGGGTGAAAGGTCTGAAAGAAAATGTTGTTCTAGGGGGAATGATACCCGCAGGTACTGGATTCAAAGGATTAGTGCACCGTTCAAGGCAGCATAAAAATATTCCTTTTGAAATCAAAAAGAGAAATTTTTTTGAGTGGGGAATGAGAGATATTTTGTTCCACCACAGAGATTTTTGTTTTTCTTTTTGTATTTCAACGAATGTACATGATTCATCAGAACACTTATTTCTAGGATTTACTGATTCCTAAGAGCACATTAATCCGATTGTATTGCAGTCATTTGGTTTGTTAATAGAAAGAATAAAAAAAAGAATGGCTTGAATCGTCTATCAACGGCCAATCTCCGTTAGAAGAGAAGTTTCCGCGGGAACTGTTTTGAGGTACTTCTTCTGTTTAAAGAACAAAAACAAAGATAAGAAGTGTGGGGAGAAATGACACGAAGATATTGGAATATCAATTTGGACGAAATGATGGAAGCAGGAGTTCATTTTGGTCATGGTGCTAGGAAATGGAATCCTAGAATGGAACCTTATATCTCTGCAAAGCGTAAAGGTATTCATATTATAAATCTTACTAGAACGGCTCGATTTTTATCAGAAGCTTGTGATTTAGTTTTTGATGCTGCAAGTAAGGGAAAACAATTTTTAATTGTTGGTACCAAAAATAAAGCAGCTGATTCAGTAGCACGGGCGGCAATAAAGGCTCGGTGTCATTATGTTAATAAAAAATGGCTTGGTGGTATGTTAACAAATTGGTATACTACAGAAACGAGACTTCATAAGTTCAGGGACTTGAGAACAGACCAAAAGACGGGCAGACTCAACCGTCTTCCGAAAAGAGATGCGGCTGTGTTGACGAGACAACTATCTCACTTGTACACATATCTGGGCGGGATTAAATATATGACAGGGTTACCTGATATTGTAATAATTGTTGATCAGCAAGAAGAATATACCGCTCTTCGAGAATGCATCACTTTGGGAATTCCAACGATTTGTTTAATTGATACAAATTGTGAACCGGATCTAGCAGATATTTCGATTCCAGCGAATGATGATGCTATAGCTTCAATCCGATTTATTCTTAATAAATTAGTATTTTCAATTTATGAGGGTCGTTCTAGCTATATACAAAATTCTTGATTAATAATAATAAGATTACGTGTAAATTATTTTGGAAACTCCATAGAATAAATTTATTGAATCGGTTACTAGTCTTGTCTTGAATCGCACCAAATAGATAAAAATAATAGAAAAATAACTAAGGCTGTTGTATGATTAGTTAATATTCAAAATATACAATTTAAGCGAGCAAGTCGAAAAAGAGATGATTGAATCAAAATACTTCCTTTTTAAAGTTTTATTTCTTTCATAGGGTATAATATGAATGTTTTATTATGTTCCATCAACACACTAAAATTATACGCTCTAGCCGGCGTGGAAGTAGGCCAACATTTCTATTGGCAAATAATGGGTTTCCAAGTTCATGCCCAAGTACTTATTACTTCTTGGGTTGTAATTGCTATCTTATTAGCTTCAGCCATTCTAGCTGTTCGTAATCCACAAACCATTCCTACTGATAGTCAAAATTTTTTTGAATATGTCCTTGAATTCATTCGAGACGTGAGTAAAACTCAGATTGGAGAAGAATACGGTCCCTGGGTTCCATTTATTGGAACTATGTTTCTATTTATTTTTGTTTCGAATTGGTCAGGGGCTCTTTTACCGTGGAAAATAATACAATTACCTCATGGTGAGTTAGCCGCACCCACAAATGATATAAATACTACCGTTGCTTTAGCTTTACTGGCGTCAGTAGCATATTTCTATGCGGGTATTACAAAAAAAGGATTAGGTTATTTTGGTAAATACATTCAACCAACTCCAATTCTTTTACCCATTAACATCTTAGAAGATTTCACAAAACCCTTATCGCTTAGTTTTCGACTTTTCGGAAACATATTAGCCGATGAATTAGTAGTTGTTGTTCTTGTTTCTTTAGTACCTTTAGTGGTTCCTATACCTGTAATGTTTCTTGGATTATTTACAAGTGGCATTCAAGCTCTTATTTTTGCAACTTTAGCCGCGGCTTATATAGGAGAATCCATGGAAGGCCACCATTGATTAGTTTGCCCCAGAGTCTTTTTTTAGCTTAACCTGACGCAATGTAGACGCATATCAAGGTAAACCGCTTACGCTTGGCGAACAGAAATATAGAAATAAGGTAGAAATTAACGTAGATACGATCTAGAGTAAGTAATAGTAAAACATATATTCTTTATTATATTAAGATTAAGTAATTGTCGGATAAAGGAAAGATAGCTTTTCGATCTCTTTTCTAATCTAAGATATGAATAGTTAGTTTACATTATGGGGGAAAGACACGTATATGTGATATTAACTAAGTATAAAGATAGAATTAATTTTACCCATTACATATATGTGAATTTATATAAGAATTGGAATGAAAGGTTTTCTTTTTCGTCGTCATCTGCTATTTTTAATTAAATATGGAATTGGTTGAATCTAAATCACGAAAAAGACCAAAGAATTCACAGAAGGATTCGGAAGTAAAGAGTAAAGGAAAAAAGAAAGAAATGGAACAACAAAACTTGTACAAATTCAAAAACTTACGAGGAACTAAAAAAAAATAGATATCGAGGTATTTCTGATAATTCACGAATTTGATTATTTCTATTCTGGTTTCTTAGTTACTTTCACTGGATCAATTTGATCGATGGAATAAGTAAGTCATAATTCATTCATTTATTGTATCATTAACTATTTTTTTATTTTTTGTTTTGGTGCGAGGAATTTATCATGAATCCGCTGATTTCTGCTGCTTCCGTTATTGCTGCTGGATTAGCTGTTGGGCTTGCTTCTATTGGACCTGGAGTTGGTCAAGGTACTGCTGCGGGACAAGCTGTAGAAGGGATCGCGAGACAACCAGAGGCAGAGGGAAAAATACGAGGCACTTTATTGCTTAGTCTGGCTTTTATGGAAGCTTTAACAATTTATGGACTAGTTGTGGCATTAGCACTTTTATTTGCCAATCCTTTTGTTTAATCCTACAAACGAAAAATACATAGAGTTTCAGTTTTTGATTTAGTTGGGTTTTACGCCGCTTTTTCCTTAAACGAGATATTGCGAAACTCACAGAACATAAGACCCCATATCTAATTCTAATAATTCTCATTCTTCTTCGAAATTTCCATTGAAACAAAATACATTATATAAATCCATATTTTATATTATTTTTTACGCTATTTTAGTAGTATTTACAAATATCAAAATAATAGGAAAACTGCTAGAAGAAACAAAAAAGATAGAGAGTTTATCTTATCTCTAAGAATACGAAAGAGGAGATCATATGAAAGATGTAACCTATTCTTTCCTTTCCTTCGGTTATTGGTCAGCTGCCGGAAGTTTTGGGTTTAATACCGATATTTTTGCAACAAATCCAATAAATCTAAGTGTAGTACTTGGTGTATTGATTTTTTTTGGAAAGAGAGTGTGTGCGAGTTGTTTATTTCAAGAATGGGCTGGATCTGACCAACTGCCCTTTCTTTTTTGGTCTAACTAGGAAATAAAAGGTGCATGATTCCGCGAATTACTTCTGAATTAATTAATAAATCAATCAAA